TATATCTAATAGAATATAACTATTTCCTAAAGTATCAAAAACTTTTATACATTTATACTAAGATATAATATATATATATATCCTTTAAAAAGATAAGCTAAAAAAGCTAATGGGTTCATACCCCATTCATAAAGGTTTTTAATCCTTTTCTTTTTAATTATAAATTTTTATAAATTTTTATTTATTAATCTAATATTTTCTAGAACCTTGATTTCAATTTCTTCAACATCCTGATTTAACGCCTGAATTGGATTAGAAATAAATCTTTTATCAATTATACCTTTAATAAAATCATCTAATAATAAATATTCAGCTGAAGCAATAATCAAATATTTTATTATCCAAACTATAGCATCATCAATTTTACTATTTTCAATTTTAATCTATTCAAATTTAAAAATTTTTAATACAAATTCTACACATCTATTTTCTATTTTAATCAATTCCTCTCTTCTAATAAAAATAGGAGCTGCCCCATTTCATTTTTGATTACCTGAAGTTTTAAGAGGCTTAAATTGACAAATAAATTTTACTATTTTAACTTGACAAAAAATTGCTCCCATAATTCTTTTATCTTACACAATTCTTTTACCATCTTTTTTATCTATCATTATTATTTTATCTTCTCTTATCAGAGGAATTTATGGATTAAACCAAAATTGTTTACGAAAAATTTTAGCCTTCTCTTCAATTAATCATATAAGATGAATAATCTCTATTATTATAAATTCTTTAAATACATGAATATATTATTTTCTTATTTATTCTATTATTAATATAAATATTATATTTATTTTCAATAAATATCAAATTTATTATATTAAACAATTAAATAAACTTTTTACTTATAATAAAACTATAAAATTTATTTTTATACTTAATTTTCTATCTCTTGGGGGCTTACCCCCATTTTTAGGATTTTTCCCGAAATGAATAACAATTTATTTCCTTATCAATAAAAGCTTTTTCACTTTAAGATTTATCTTAATTGTCTTCACAATGATTTCACTCTATTTTTATTTACGAATTACCTTTCCTACTTTTACTTTAAATTCAAATGAATCTCTTATTAAAACATTTAATAAAATTAATTTTTTGCATTTTTTTACTAATTTTATTTCATTAATAGGATTAATAATTTGTTTTATTACTTCAAATTTTTACTAAAGAATTTAAGTTAAATAAACTATTGACCTTCAAAGTCAAAATTATAAATTAAAATTTTTTTAATTCTTAAATTATATACTTTTAAATTATAAGTTTTAATTTTAACTACTTTTAAATTTGCAATTTAATATCCTAATTAGATTATATAATTTATATATATATATTGATGATAAAAGGATTATCTCCGTAAATAAATTTACAATTTATTGCCTTAACTCAGCCATTTTACCGAATAAATGATTTTATTCAACTAACCATAAAGATATCGGAACTTTATATTTTATTTTTGGAACATGATCAGGAATAATTGGAACATCACTTAGAATATCTATTCGAACTGAACTTGGTAATCCTGGATCATTAATTGGTAATGATCAAATTTATAATACAATTGTTACAGCTCACGCCTTTATTATAATTTTTTTTATAGTTATACCTATTATAATTGGAGGTTTTGGAAATTGACTTGTACCATTAATATTAGGAGCTCCTGATATAGCATTCCCACGATTAAACAATATAAGATTTTGACTCTTACCACCTTCACTAACTTTATTACTAATAAGAAGAATCATTGATAGAGGTGCCGGAACCGGTTGAACTGTTTATCCTCCTCTTTCTACCAATATTGCTCATGAAGGAGCTTCCGTAGATTTAGCTATTTTTAGTCTTCATATAGCAGGAATTTCATCTATTCTTGGTGCTGTAAATTTTATTTCAACAGCTATTAATATACGACCCAAAGGAATAAATCATGACCGCATACCTCTATTTGTTTGAGCAGTAAAAATTACTGCTATTCTCTTATTATTATCATTACCTGTATTAGCAGGAGCTATCACAATATTGTTAACAGATCGAAATATTAATACTTCATTTTTTGATCCTGCAGGTGGAGGAGACCCTATCCTTTATCAACATTTATTTTGATTTTTTGGCCATCCTGAAGTTTATATTTTAATTCTTCCAGGATTTGGAATAATTTCTCATATTATTGGCCAAGAAAGAGGGAAAAAAGAAGCATTTGGAGTTTTAGGTATAATTTATGCAATATTAGCTATTGGATTATTAGGATTTGTTGTTTGAGCTCACCACATATTTACAGTCGGAATAGATGTAGATACACGTGCTTATTTCACTTCAGCTACTATAATTATTGCTGTTCCTACAGGAATTAAAATTTTTAGATGATTAGCAACATATCATGGTACAAAGATTAAATTTAATCCCTCATCCCTATGATCTTTAGGATTTATTTTTCTTTTTACTATAGGAGGTTTAACAGGTGTTGTTTTAGCTAACTCTTCTATTGATATTATTCTTCATGATACATATTATGTAGTAGCCCATTTTCATTATGTATTATCAATAGGCGCTGTATTTGCTATTTTAGCAGGAATCATTCAATGATTTCCACTCTTTACTGGCTTAACTCTAAATTCCAAATTTTTAAAAACTCAATTTTTAACGATATTTGTTGGAGTAAATTTAACTTTTTTTCCTCAACACTTTCTAGGTTTAAGAGGAATACCTCGACGATATTCAGATTACCCAGATGCTTATACTATATGAAATATAGTATCATCAATTGGAAGATTAATTTCCTTATCAAGAATTTTTTATTTTATTTTTATTATTTGAGAAGCTTTTTCAGTAAAACGATTTAATCTTTCAGCCTATAATTTATCAACCTCTATTGAATGATTACATTTTTTTCCACCTGCAGATCATAGTTATGAAGAATTACCAATTGTAACAAAATTCTAATATGGCAGATTAGTGCATTGGATTTAAACCCCAATTATAAAGATTAAACTTTTTTTAGAAATTGCAACATGAAAAACTTTACTTTTACAAGATAGAGCATCTCCTTTAATAGAACAACTTATATTTTTCCATGATCATACTTTATTAATTTTAATTATTATTACTATTCTCGTAAGTCAAATATTAATTTCTATACTTTTTAATAAATTTTCTCATCGTTTTCTATTAGAAGGACAACTAATTGAAATAATTTGAACAATTCTTCCTGCAATTATTTTAATTCTTATTGCTCTTCCATCATTACGATTACTATATATTATAGACGAAATTTATAACCCTATTACAACAGTTAAAGCTATTGGTCATCAATGATATTGATCATATGAATACTCAGATTATAAAAATCTAGAATTTGATTCTTATATAATCCCAACTAATGAATTAAAACCTTTCAACTTTCGTCTATTAGATGTAGATAATCGTATAGTAATCCCATTCAATAGACAAATTCGAATTATTGTTACATCTATAGATGTAATTCATTCATGAACAATCCCTTCTTTAGGTGTTAAAATTGATGGAACTCCTGGACGTTTAAATCAAGCAAGATTTAATATTAATCGAACTGGATTATTCTTCGGTCAATGTTCAGAAATTTGTGGAGCAAATCATAGATTTATACCAATTGTAATTGAAAGAATCTCACCAGAATTTTTTATTTATTGAATTAAATCAATAAATTAAATCATTAGATGGCTGAAATGCAAGCACTGGTCTCTTAAACCATTTAATAATAAATTAGCACTTATTTCTAATGAAAAATTTAGTTAAACTATAACGTTAGCTTGTCAAGCTAAAATTATTATAAATAATAATTTTTAATTCCTCAAATAGCACCATTGAATTGATTTTCTCTTTATGTATTTTTTTTCTCTCTTTATATATTTTTAATTATTTTAAATTACTATATATTTTTATATCCCTCTAAATCTGTGAGAGTTAAAATAAAACAGAAATTTTTATACTGAAAATGATAACTAATCTTTTTTCATCTTTTGATCCATCAACATCTTCTTCCTTATCCTTAAATTGACTCAGATCAATAATCATTTTTATTATTCTACCACCTTTATATTGATTAATTCCATCACGATTAAATTTTTTATGAATTAATATAATTTCTATTCTTCATAAAGAATTTAAAATTCTAATTATAAATAAAAACTATAAAGGAAGAACATTAATTTTTTCAAGAATATTTTCTTTTATTCTGATTAATAATTTTATAGGACTTTTTCCTTATATTTTTACTTCATCAAGACATATAAATTTTACTTTAACTCTAAGATTACCTTTATGACTAAGTTTTATATTATATGGCTGAATAACTAATACAACCCATATATTAGCCCACCTTGTTCCCCAAGGAGCACCAAGAATCCTTTTACCATTTCTTGTAATTATTGAAACAATTAGAAATTTAATTCGGCCAAGAACTTTAGCAATTCGATTAACTGCAAATATAATTGCTGGACATTTACTCTTAACTTTATTAGGAAATTCAGGATCATCTTTATCTATTTATTTACTAAATATTTTAATTTTTATACAAATTCTTCTTTTAACCCTAGAATCAGCAGTTGCTATTATTCAATCTTATGTATTTTCAATTTTAATCACTCTTTATTCTAGAGAAGTAAATTAATGAAAAAAAATCACCCATTCCATCTTGTAGACCAAAGACCATGACCTTTATTAAGATCATTTAGAATATTTTCTTTTATAATAGGAATAATTAAATGATTTCATCTTCACCAAATAAATCTTTTAATTTTAAGAACTATTACTACTATATTAGTTATAGCTCAATGATGACGAGATATTATTCGAGAAAGAACTTTCCAAGGTCATCATACATTAAAAGCTACTTTAGGGTTACGATGAGGAATAATTTTATTTATTACCTCAGAAGTATTTTTTTTTTTAGCCTTTTTTTGAGCTTTTTTTCATGCAAGTTTATCTCCTAGAATTGAGCTTGGTATAAATTGACCTCCAAAAGGAATTCAACCTTTTAATCCATTAGAAATTCCTCTTCTAAATACATTAATCCTTTTATCTTCGGGATTAACTATTACATGATCTCATCATAGAATTATAGAAAATGACTATATTCAATCATTACAAAGATTATTATTCACAGTAATTCTAGGATTTTATTTTACTATACTTCAAGCATATGAATACATAGAAGCTCCATTTACAATTGCTGATAGAATCTATGGATCAACATTTTTTATAACTACAGGATTACATGGTCTTCACGTAATTATTGGTTCAACATTCTTATTTATTTGTTTAATTCGCCTTTATTATAACCACTTTTCTTCTACCCATCATTTTGGTTTTGAAGCCGCAGCATGATATTGACACTTTGTAGATGTAGTATGATTATTTCTTTATATTTCTATTTATTGATGAGGTAGATAAAATTATTTATATAATATAAATAAATATATTTGACTTCCAATCAAAAAATCTAGAATTCTAGTATAAATAATTATAATTCTAATTTTCTTATTTATTATATTAACAATTATTATAACACTTTTAGTAAGAATTTTAAACTTAAGATCAAAAAAAACATTTTATGATCGAGAAAAAAATAGACCTTTTGAATGTGGATTTGATCCTAAAAATTTAGCTCGCTTACCTTTCTCTTTACAATTCTTTTTAATTGCAGTAATTTTTGTAATTTTTGATGTAGAATTAACTCTTTTACTACCTACTATTTTAATTTTAAAAATTTCAAATATCTTAAATTTTTCATTAACTCTAAGATTATTTATTTATATCCTCCTTCTCGGTTTATTTCATGAACAAAATCAAGGTTCTATTAATTGAGCAAAATAAAAAAGGATAATAGTTAAAAAATAACGTTTAAGTTGCATTTAAAATTTATTGTCTATCAACAATTTATCTTTAATAAGAAGCAATTTTTTGCACTTAGTTTCGACCTAAGCTTTTGATAAAAATTTATCCTTATTTTAATTGAAACCAAAATAGAGGTATATCACTGTTAATGATAAAATTGAGTATATTCCAATTAAAAAGTTAAGAAACCCAAGGAAAAGCTTCTAACTTTGCTCTTAAGCGGTGAAACTCCGTTTTTAACTTTTTTATATAGTTTAAATAAAACATTACATTTTCATTGTAAAATTAGATTTTTATCTTATAAATAAATATATATCTAAAAATAAGGCTATTTCCTTAGCATCTTCAATGCTATGCTCTATCTATAAGCTATTTAGATTAATAAATTATAATTAATAAAATTGTAATTAAAAGAATAATAAATAAAAATACCTTTAAATGATTTCGTGAAATTAGTTGAAAAATCTGTGAAAAATTTATTAAGAGTTTAAATAATCCATTACTTCCATAATATTCTAACCAGCCTCTATCAATTTTTTTAAAATAAATTTTACCTAATTTTAAAAAGTAAGAATTTACTCCAAAAGTCGATAAAATAGGTATATTTCATATACCAGAAAAATATATTGATAAATTATATAATTTAAATGATTTATTCATAAATATATATTTTATTATAGAAAATTCAAACCCTAATAATGCACCTAAAAAAATTACTAATAAAGTTATTATCTTTATATGTAAAGGTAAAATAATAAAATAAGGAGTAGGGAATAATAATCAACTTAAAATTCTTCCTTTAAAAATAACAAGAAATACCAAACCTAATATTCCTTTTAATATAATTTTGTTTTTATTTTCTGAAAAAGAATGAAATCTTAATATATTAAATTCTCCAAAAATTAAATAATACGATAAACGTATAGAATAAGAAACTGTTAATCCTACTGAAAGATAATAAATTACATAAATAAAAATACTAGAAAATTTTATAGAAAAATTTTCTACAATTAAATCTTTAGAATAAAATCCTGAAAGAAAAGGTAATCCACATAAAGCTATATTACTAATATTTATACAAGCACAAGTTAAAGGAAAAAAATTAATAAAACCCCCTATATATCGAATATCTTGGATATTACCTATATTATGAATAATTGCACCTGCACATATAAATAATAATGCTTTAAACAAAGCATGAATTAAGAGATGAAAAAAAGCTAAATTTTTTTCTCCTAATGATAAAATTGTCACTATTATTCCTAATTGACTTAAAGTAGAAAGAGCAATAATTTTTTTTAAATCAAACTCAAAATTTGCTCCTAATCCAGCCATAAATATAGTTAATAAAGAAATAAATAATATAAATTTTATTATTTCTACAGAAAAAATAAAACTAAATCGAAACAATAAATAGACACCTGCTGTTACTAAAGTCGAAGAATGAACTAAAGAAGAAACAGGTGTTGGTGCTGCTATAGCAGCAGGAAGTCAAGATGAAAAAGGAATTTGTGCTCTTTTTGTAAAAGCAGCTAAAACAATTATTATTATTAATAATAAAATGTTTCTTCTATTAATCTTCATATATTCACTATACAAAGTAAAATTTCATCTTCCAATATCTGCTATACAAGCAATTCCTATTAAAATAGCAGCATCTCCAATACGATTAGATAAAGCAGTTAATATTCCAGCATTATAAGATTTTACATTTTGATAATAAGTAACTAATACATAAGAAACTAGACCTAGACCATCTCATCCTAATAAAATTGATACTAAATTAGGCCTTAAAATAACTATTATCATTGAACCTACAAATAATATTATTAATAAAATAAATCGTTTTAAATTTTTATCCCCATGTATATATTCATTTCTATATTTTACAATTAAAGAAAAAATAAAAAATACAAACCTTATAAATATAAAAGAAACTCAATCTAAAAATAAAACTATTTCTAAAGAAATAGAATTTATAAATAATAATTTATATTCAATATAAATTTCTAAATTAAAATGCAAAAAATACAAACCTAAAAAATAAAAAATTAAAGAAATAATCAAGAAAACCGTAAAAATTAATGTACATAAAAGTGAAATTATCTAAAGTAAAATTGTTTACATCTTTAATTCCACAAATTAAAATTTTTATTAAACTATTTAGATAAATTCATAAAACCAAATATTCTGATTTCAATAATAAAATATTTAATGGCACTCAATGAAAAAATAATAATAAATACTCTCGTAAATTAATCTGTGAGAAAGAATATAAACCAGAATAATATTCTCCATGCTGAGTATAAGAATACAGAAATAATGAATACACCGCTCTATAAAATACTAAAAAAAATAATAAAAACCCTGTATATTTACTATAAATAAATAAAGAATTAATTAATAAAATTTCACCCAAAAGATTTAAAGAAGGTGGAGCTGCTATATTAGAAGTACATAATAAAAATCATCACAGAGATAAATTAGGTATTATATTTAATATACCCTTATTTAAATAAATTCTTCGTCTATTAGAACGTTCATAAGCTATATTAGCTAAACAAAATAAACCAGAAGAACATAAACCATGAGCCAATATTAAAATAAAAGCTCCTCATAATCCTCAACAATTTAAAGTTATGATTCCTCTTAATATTAAACCTATATGAGAAACTGATGAATAAGCAATTAATATTTTTATATCTCTTTGACGTACACAAATTAAAGAAATAATTACACCTCCACATAAAGAAATTACAATAATAATGAAATTAATTTTTATACCAATTTCTAAAAATAATTTCATTACACGAAGAAAACCATATCCTCCTAATTTTAATATCACTCCAGCTAAAATCATAGATCCTGAAATAGGTGCTTCTACATGAGCTTTAGGTAATCATAAATGAATAAAAAATATAGGAATCTTAACTAAAAAAACTATATTTACACATAAATATAAAATAATCCTATTAATTGAATAAAAAAAATAAAATTCTAATGTATTCATATACTTATAGAGATAAAATAATGCTAATATTATTGGTAAAGAAACTAATAAAGTATAAAATAATAAATAGACACCTGCTATAATTCGTTCTGGTTGATTACCTCATCCAATAATTAAAAATAACGTTGGAACTAATCTTATTTCAAAAAATAAATAAAACAGGAATATATTTATAGCTCTAAAAGTTAAAACTAATCTAATTAATAAGATAATAATTATAAATAAAAATATTTCTCAGTAATAATTTAATATATATAATTTTTCTCTTGCTAAAATTATCAAAGAACAAATTCATAAACTTAAAAGGATTATAAAAAATGATAATAAATCTAATCCAAAACAATAAGATAAATTAACAAATATTACTCTATAATTTAATCTCAACATAAATTTAAAAGTATAAATAAATAAAATCATTAATACTATTCAAAATACATTATTAAAAAAAATTAAAGGGATCATAAAAATTAATCTAAAAATTAATCTTATCATAAATTATCAAATATCAATAATATATCTCTACCGTGAGTTCGTACAATTAATACTAATAATGATAAACCTAATGCTCCCTCACAAACTCTTATAGATAAAAAAAACATACATACAAAAAATTCATATCTATAATTAGATACATATATTATTAAAAGTATATAAATAGATAAAACTATTAATTCTAATCTTAATAATATTAATAAAAAATGCTTATATTTATAAATATAAACAAATAAACCAGAACCAAATAAAGCTATTAAAGTATATACATATAAATATATCAACATTTAAAGTTTTAATAATTTAATTAAAATACTGGTCTTGTAAATCAGAAATAAGAGATACTCTTTTAAAACTTCAGAAAAAAAGAAAATTCTTTAACTTTAATCTCCAAAATTAATATTTTTTAAACTATTTTCTGATATTTTTATTTATATTCTCTCTACAAGTTGAATATTCACTATTTTATTTATATTTATAAATCATCCCCTGTCTTTAGGATGTATTCTATTAATCCAAACAATTCTTATTTCATTGGCTTCAGGATTCTTTTACTTAAATTTCTGATTTAGATATATTCTTTTTCTTATTATAATTGGAGGAATACTTGTCATATTTATTTACATAACAAGAATTGCTTCAAATGAAAAATTTAAAATACCTAAAAAAATTTTACTATTTTGTAGAATTTATTGTATATTATTAATTATCATTTTATTAAATTTAGATAAATTTTTTTCTAATTTTATAAATTTATCTATTGATTCAACTCAACTTCTTTATTTATCAATAAATAATATTAGATTAAGAAAATTTTTTAACTTTCCTGGAATATTTATTATAATTTTTTTAATAATTTATCTTCTTATTACTCTAATCGCAATTGTTAAAATTGTAGGAAAATCATCAGGAACTTTACGACAAAAATAAATGATAAAAGCTCTAAAAAAATCACCATTAATTAAAATTATTGAATCTTCTTTAGTTAATCTTCCAACCCCTTCAAATATTACTTCTATATGAAATTTTGGTAGTTTACTGGGACTATGCTTAATAATTCAAATTATTACTGGATTTTTTTTAAGAATACACTATTGTCCTAATACAATAATAGCATTTAACAGAATTGCTCACATTTGTCGAGATGTAAATTATGGTTGATTATTACGAACTTTCCATGCTAATGGAGCCTCATTTTTTTTTGTTTGTTTATATACTCATATTGGACGAGGATTATATTATAGATCATACTACATAATAGAAACATGAATATCAGGAGTTACAATTTTTTTTCTTGTAATAGCAACTGCATTCCTAGGATATGTTTTACCGTGAGGTCAAATATCTTTTTGAGGAGCAACAGTAATTACTAATTTACTTTCAGCTATTCCTTATTTAGGAACAACTATTGTCCAATGAATTTGAGGAGGATTTTCTGTAAATAATGCTACTTTAACACGATTTTTTGCATTTCATTTTATACTACCCTTTATTGTATCAGCTTTAGTAATTATTCATCTATTCTTACTCCATCAAACAGGTTCAACTAATCCTCTTGGTACTCCTAGAAACATAGAAAAAATTAAATTCCATCCTTATTTTACTTTTAAAGATCTTGTAGGTTTTCTTATTTTAATAATATTTCTTTCTATTTTAACTCTACAAGCTCCATATTACCTTGGAGATCCTGATAATTTTACACCAGCAAATCCTATAATTACCCCAATTCACATTCAGCCAGAATGATATTTTTTATTTGCTTATGCTATTTTACGATCTATCCCTAATAAATTAGGAGGAGTGGCTGCATTAATATTTTCTATTGCAATTCTTTATACATCACCATTCACAAATAAAAAAAAATTTCAAAGAACTCAATTTTACCCATTAAATAAAATTTTATTTTGATCACTTCTATCTATAACACTTTTATTAACTTGAATTGGAGCACGACCAGTAGAAAATCCATTCATTATTACTGGACAAATTTTAACAATTATATACTTTAGTTATTTTATAATCAATCCATTAATTGCAAAAATATGAGATTGAATTATTTTTATAAAATAAGTTAATGAACTTGTATAAGTATATGCCTTGAAAGCATTAAAAAGAAATTTTAATTTTCTATTAACTTTTGTACTAAAAAAAATTAACTATATAGTAAAGACTATAATAAATAGTCTTAATCCAAAATAAAATCTTAATATATTTAAAGAAACAGGTAAATAACTCTTTCACGCTAAATATATCAACTTATCATAACGATACCGAGGAAGAGTTCCTCGAACTCAAATTCACAAATAAGAAATAAATACAATCTTAAAAAAAAAAGTGAAACTTCTAATATTTCCCCCTAAAAATAATATTCTACATATTATCCTTATAAATAAAATTCTTGCATACTCAGCTAAAAAAAATATTGCAAAATTCCCTCTTCTATACTCAACATTAAAACCAGATACTAACTCTGATTCTCCCTCAGCAAAATCAAAAGGAGATCGATTTGTTTCTGCTAATCTAGAAACAATTCATATAATCCTTAAAGGTGATATCAAAAATAAAAATCAAATATTTTCTTGAAATTTCATAAAATTTATTATATCAAATGATAAAATTATAAATAAAAAAGATAATAAAATTAACACTAATCTTACTTCATAAGAAATTGTTTGTGCTACTGCACGTAATCTACCTAATATTGCATAATTAGAATTTGACGATCAACCAGCTAATATAATTCTATAAACTCCTACAGAAGACACTCTTAAAAAAAATAAAATTGATAAATTAAAATTTAAATTAATAGAAATAAAAGGTATACATATTCACAAAAATAATGATAAAAGTAAATTTATTACAGGTGAAATTAAATACAAACCTAAATTAGATATAAACGGATAAGTTTGCTCTTTTGTAAACAATTTTACTGCATCTCTAAAAGGTTGTAATAAACCAATAAACCCAACTTTATTAGGTCCTTTACGAATATGAATATATCCTAAAACTTTTCGCTCTAATAAAGTTAAAAAAGCCACTCCAACTAAAACAAATACAATCAAAATTAACCTAGAAATTAAAATTAAAACCATATCTTTAATTATCAAGTATTATTTGTAAAATAATTTTACTTTCATAAATTCTAAATCTATTGCACTAATCTGCCAAAATAACAATTTAATAATATTCTTTTAATAAATTTTAAATTTAATATTTGGTCCTTTCGTACTAAAATATTATTTTTATATAAAGATAGAAACCAACCTGGCTTACACCGGTTTAAACTCAGATCATGTAAAATTTAAAAGGTCGAACAGACCTAATATACTAGCTTCTACACCAATATTTTATTTTAATCCAACATCGAGGTCGCAATCTTTTTTTTAGATTTGAACTCTTAAAAAAAATTACGCTGTTATCCCTAAGGTAATTTTATCTTATAATCCTTAAAATATGGATCAATTATTCATAAATTAATGTTTCAATAAAAAAAAAGTTTATTTAATTTTTTAATCACCCCAACTAAATACTTTTTTAAATCAAAATATAAAAATTCTTAAATCTTTTAATATAAAAAATATAAAACTCTATAGGGTCTTCTCGTCTTTTATAAAAATTTAAGCTTTTTTACTTAAAAATAAAATTCTAATAAATTTAAATAGAGACAGTTATTTCTTCATCAAACCCTTCATACAAGCTTTCAATTAAAAAACTAATGATTATGCTACCTTTGCACGGTCAAAATACCGCGGCCATTGAATTTATCATTGGGCAGGTCCGACCTTAAATTATTCACAAAAAGCCATGTTTTTAATAAACAGGTGAAAAATAAATTTGCCGAATTCCTTTATTTAACCTAAAATCTATAAAAATAATATAGACTTTTACATTATACTAATTTTATCATTTTTTCTAAATTTATAAAATTTAAATTTATATTTTAATAAAATATATAAATTTTTGTATAAATTTTAAATTAAAAATTAAATAGTTATAAAACACTATAAAAGATAAAAACTTTCAATCCTACTTTTAAATTCTTAATTCTTTAAAATTAAATTATATACTTTTTACTTTAAAGCTCATCCCATAAAATATAAAATCTTATTATTATAAAATTTATTAATAAAATTTATAATAAAATAAAAATAAAATTAAATTTTTTTCTTAAAAAACTAGATATATTTAAAATCGTATAGCATTTCACTTCTATAAATATATTTATAATATTTATAAAACAATAAAATTTATATATATTTATAACTCTTTTAAATTCGAGAAATATAATATATATAAACTTTATTTAATAAACCCTGATACACAAGGTACAAAAAATCAACTTTTCTTTTTAATAAATAAAAAACTTCTTTCACAATACTAATACCCTATAATTATATATATATATATATATATATTTATTCTAAAAATATACTAAAAATAAAACTATTTTTTTTATCAAATAAATAAATTCAAAAAATAAATAATTTTAAAATTTCAAGTTATATTAAATTTTAACAACCTTTTTAATGTAAATAAAATACTCTTTGAGATTCTAACTTGTCCTTTCTAGAGACACTTTCCAGTACATCTACTATGTTACGACTTATTTCACTTTATAATGAAAGCGACGGGCGATATGTACATATTTTAGAGCTAAAATCATTTTAAATATTTTTTTAAAATTACCCTCAAATCCACCTTCAAAATTTTATTAAAAAAATTTATTCATATAATTAAAATTAATGTAACCCATCTCTTCTTAATCATAAACTACACCTTGACCTGATTTCCTCTTAATCAAAATCTTGAATATTATATTTCTAAAAAAATATTCAATCTACGGCGATATGTAAATTAAAAAATTAAGTAGATAAAATCGTGGACTATCAATTACAGGACAGGTTCCTCTGAATAGACTAAAATACCGCCAATTCTTTTAATTTTCAAGAACATAACTACTACTAATTTGGACTTTTATAATTTACTTTTCTTATAATAGGGTATCTAATCCTAGTTTAATACAAAAATTTTTTAGCTTCAAAAAAGAAAATTATAAAAATTTAAAATTTCACTTAATAAATTTCTTTATTTATTCCTATATATGTTTATATTAACTACTTTTCCTACAATTTATTGTTGTATAGCCTGTATAACCGCAACTGCTGGCACAAACTTAGCCTATACTAAAATTCATAACTATATCTTAGTTTCCTAAATATATAATATTTCTTACTGCGATACATTTTTAATTAATCTATTCTTATTTAAAAATAATTTTATTTTATACAAAAATTTACATGTAATCTCATCTTTTACAATAAAAAAGAGCTAAAAAACTCTTTAAAAGATAAATCAAAAAATAACATCCTATTTTATCAATAAAATTCTCCTTGATAAAATAAAAAATTTTAAAAATATCCTTTTGTAAAGGATATTATTTTGTTAATTATTTATAGTATAGTACTAAAAATTAATTAGCTCCGCTACAAAAAATCCAACACGTATTTGTGCTTTTTAAAACAATTAGATTCATATATGATCTTTATTTTAATAATCTCTAATTTACTAAAATAAAAATTCCTTATAATATAAACAAACAAAACTTTAAATAGACATAAAAATAATTTTTTGATCCTAAATAAACATTGATCCAACAAATATTTCATGTAATATAAATAAATATATCAAATCTTCATATAAAGCTATTTGCCTTTAATAGCTTTATTTAACACCTAAAATCTTCATATAAAGCTATTTGCCTTTAATAGCTTTATACATATAAAAATAATATTTTATAAAAATAAATTTTATTTATTTTTATTCCTTTAGTTAATAAAATTTAGTACGTTACTTAGATAAAAGAAATTTTAAGATAAAGTTCTGATTAATAAAATAGCCAGAATTTTATCTTAAAATTTTAGTTAATAAAATTTAGTACGCTACTTAAATAGAAGAAATTTTAAGATAAAGTTCTGATTAATAAAATAGCCAGAATTTTATCTTAAAATTTTAGTTAATAAAATTTAGTACGCTACTTAAATAGAAGAAATTTTAAGATAAAGTTCTGATTAATAAAATAGCCAGAATTTTATCTTAAAATTTTAGTTAATAAAATTTAGTACGCTACTTAGATAAAAGAAATTTTAAGATAAAGTTCTGATTAATAAAATAGCCAGAATTTTATCTTAAAATTTTAGTTAATAAAATTTAGTACGCTACTTAGATAAAAGAAATTTTAAGATAAAACATTATATATATACA